AGTCGAAGAATTGCAGATGAATGTACAAAAAGAACTTCATTGTGCGAACCGAAAACTAAACATTGCTATTACACGAATTGCAAATCCTTACGGACACCCTAATATTCTTGCAGAATTTATAGCTGGCCAATTAAAGAATAGAGTTTCTTTTCGCAAAGCAATGAAAAAAGCTATTGAATTAACCGAGCTGGCGAATACAAAAGGAATTCAAGTACAAATTGCGGGACGTATCGACGGAAAAGAAATTGCACGCGTCGAATGGATCAGAGAAGGTAGGGTTCCTCTACAAACCATTGGAGCTAAAATCGATTATTGTTCCTATACAGTTCGAACTATATACGGGGTATTAGGAATCAAAATTTGGATATTTGTAGACGAAGAATAATAAGACTTTACGTGTTTTTACATTATACCCAGTAATGGACAAAAAAAGAAAAACCCTTTTATTCTTTTTATGTTCAAGCAAAACAAAAAAAGAGCAATTCTGCAATTCTAGAGGGTTCAATAAAAATTCGATTGATCATTTTATATAATTGCTATGCTTAGTGTGTGACTCGTTGGTTTTTTTAGGGCTAGGATTCAAAAAAACGGACCTGGTCCCAGAGTATGAACTAATAACTATAGCACTAATAACCAACTCATTGCTTCGCATTATCTGGATCCAAAGAACCAGTCAAGATAAAGATATAATATATTGGACATATCGTTGTAGCAACTGAAATCTTTTTTTGCATAAAGATAAAAAAACCAATCGGATTATTAGTTGTGAAGTTCTAAGTCGGAAAGCAAAATAGAAAAAAAGGATGCGGATAAGTGGAAGGATGAGAGAAAGATAGAACGGAAATATCAATGATATATGATTCCAATATGTAAGGTCGATGAGTCATCTCATAAAACGCAGTGTAATAAAGCATAAATTCAATAATGATTCATGCATAATTAGATGAATCCGCTTATAGAACAAAAAAATCAAGAGCCTCGAGCCAATAAAGACTGAGAAAATTGACTTAAGAAAAAAGGACTCCGCCGGAAAATTCAGACCTAACCATTAATCGAGAAGCAATGGGAACGATATAACCCGTGAATGCAGAAGATTCTATTGAAAATGAATCTTAATGATTCATTGGGTGGGATGGCGGAACAAACCAGGTACCTCCTCTTTTATTCTTTTATTTTGAGAGGTCATGAACTAACCCTATAACTGAAATAGATATGGAAAGGGTAAATATTCGCCCGCGAAAGTTTTTTTTTTATTAGATGGATACATTTTTGTCGATCCCGTATGATAAAAGGAAAAACAAAAGAAAGATTTTCTTATAACGATAACGTTATAAAAAAAGACATTGACATTATCTAGAAATAGAATACATGTTTTATTAAATAATATCTAAACACACTAGACGAATTTCGAATAGATTAACGAATTGATTAATTAGATGCAATTTCAAAGAATCCTATGATTCAGCATATTATTCATTAAACACATGTATATCTTGATAAAATCTGTTTTAGTCGTTTCATTCGCGAGGAGCTGGATGAGAAGAAACTCTCATGTCCAGTTCTGTAGTAGAGATGGAATTGAAAAAGAACCATCAACTATAACCCAAAAAGAACAAGATTCCGTAAACAACATAGAGGAAGAATGAAAGGAATATCTTATCGAGGTAATCATATTTGTTTCGGTAGATATGCTCTTCAAGCACTTGAACCCGCTTGGATTACATCTAGACAAATCGAAGCAGGGCGCCGAGCAATGACACGAAATGTACGCCGTGGCGGAAAAATATGGGTACGTATATTTCCAGACAAACCAGTTACAGTAAGACCCACGGAAACCCGTATGGGTTCAGGGAAAGGATCCCCAGAATATTGGATAGCTGTTGTTAAACCGGGTAGAATACTTTATGAAATGGGTGGAGTAGCCGAAAATATAGCTCGAAAGGCTATTTCAATAGCGGCGTCCAAAATGCCTATAAGAACTCAATTCATTATTTCTGGATAGAAATGTAGAACCAAAGGAAAGAAGTCTTGTGTATAAAAAAAACAATTGCAGGGTTTTCTTTCTTTTTTTTTTTTTTACTTCGTCCTTTGCTTTATTTTACATTAAAAAAACGGATAAAAAAAAAAACGATATGATTCAACCTCAAACCCATTTGAATGTAGCAGACAATAGCGGGGCACGAGAATTGATGTGTATTCGAATAATAGGAGCTAGTAATCGCCGATATGCTCATATTGGTGATGTTATTGTTGCTGTGATAAAAGAAGCAGTACCAAATACGCCTCTAGAAAGATCAGAAGTGATCAGAGCTGTAATTGTACGTACTTGTAAAGAACTCAAACGAGATAACGGTATAATAATACGATATGATGACAATGCTGCAGTTGTCATTGATCAAGAAGGAAATCCAAAAGGAACCCGAGTTTTTGGCGCGATCGCCCGGGAATTGAGACAGTTAAATTTTACTAAAATAGTTTCATTAGCACCTGAGGTATTATAATATGAGACCGTGAGATAGTGATAGTATTTAAATAAAATAGATAAATTAGTAGGTTATGTCTCACGCATATACTTTTAAGAATTTTCTTTAATAATTTTTATAAAAAAAGAACATGCTGATTATATCCAAATTCGGAAGCAACAATAATTTTAGTTTATCATGGGTAAGGACACTATTGCTGACATAATAACTTCTATACGAAATGCTGACATGGATCGAAAGGGAACGGTTCGAATAGCATCTACTAACATGACCCAAAACATTGTTAAAATACTTTTACAAGAGGGTTTTCTCGAAAACGTAAGGAAACTTGTAGAAAATAACAAATATTTTTTTGTTTTAACCCTACGACATAGAAGGAATAGGAAAGGACCATATAGAACTCTTTTAAATTTAAAACGAATAAGTCGACCTGGTCTCCGAATCTATTCTAACTATCAACGAATTCCTAGAATTTTAGACGGGATGGGGATTGTAATTCTCTCTACTTCTCGGGGTATAATGACAGACCGAGCAGCTCGGCTAGAAAGAATCGGCGGAGAAATTTTGTGCTATATATGGTAAATTTTCTGCTATCCGAATTGTATCTGTAACTTCCTGTTTGTGAAAAAAACGAATAAAAAAGCCAAGTTGTCTAATATCACGCCTTCCTACATTAGTTGATACTTCAAGGAGGCTTTGTCTGGAATAAAAGAAGAAAAATGGATTCATGAAGGTTTAATTACTGAATCACTTCACAATGGTATGTTCGGGGTTCGTTTAAATAATGAAGTCAGATTCTAAGTTCTGTTTCAGGAAGGATCCGACACTCTTTTATACATATACTACCAGGAGATAGAATCAAAATTTAAGTAAGTCGTTATGATTCAAACGGGGGGGGGGGGCGCAGAATTTCTAGACCCCACAACAAAGACTCGAATGGTTCGGTGGTTTTTCAAGATTCCTTTCATGAGGATCCAATTCACGGTTCAAAAATTTCAAGAAACTTATTTTCTTCCAATCAGTAAAGTAGATTCGAAATTCAGTTAAGGAATAACAATTATGAAAATAAGAGCCTCCATTCGTAAAATTTGTGAAAAATGCCGACTGATCCGTAGAAGAGGACGCATTATAGTAATTTGTTCCAACCCGAGACATAAACAAAGACAAGGATAATCTTTCGAAAAGGGACTCTCTAAAGGAACCGATGAACAAATCAAAATAAAAGATCCGTTTTGACATGAAATGGATATATCCATATATCTCTGACTTATATTTTGGAAATGATAAAATATGGCAAAATCTATACCAAGAAGCGGTTCACGTAGGACTGGACGTGTGGGTTCACGTAAAAGTGCACGGCGAATACCAAAGGGCGTTATTCATGTTCAAGCAAGTTTCAACAACACCATTGTGACAGTTACAGATGTACGGGGTCGGGTTATTTCTTGGTCCTCCGCCGGTACTTGTGGATTCAGGGGTACAAGAAGAGGGACACCTTTTGCTGCTCAAACCGCAGCAGGAAATGCTATTCGAGCAGTAACAGATCAAGGTATGCAACGAGCAGAAGTCATGATAAAAGGTCCGGGTCTCGGAAGAGATGCAGCATTACGCGCTATTCGTCGAAGTGGTATACTTTTAAGTTTCGTAAGGGATGTAACCCCTATGCCACATAATGGCTGCAGACCCCCTAAAAAAAGGCGAGTGTAGAAATAAACATTGAAGAGATTTCAAGAGAAATAAATGACTCAAAAATCTGACAAATAATATTACTATGGTTCGAGAGAAATTAAAAGTATCTACTCGGACACTACAGTGGAAATGTGTTGAATCAAGAGCAGACAGTAAGCGTCTTTATTATGGACGCTTTATTCTGTCTCCACTTATGAAAGGTCAAGCCGACACAATAGGCATTGCGATGCGAAGAGCTTTGCTTGGAGAAATCGAAGGAACATGTATTACACGCGCAAAATCTGAGAAAATCCCGCATGAATATTCTGCCATAGTAGGTATTCAAGAATCAGTACATGAAATTTTAATGAATTTGAAAGAAATTGTATTGAGAAGTAATCTATATGGAACTCGTGACGCGCTTATTTGTGTCAAAGGTCCTGGATATGTAACTGCTCAAGACATCCTCTTACCACCTTCTGTGGAAATCGTTGATAATACGCAGCATATAGCTAACCTAACGGAACCAACTGATTTTTGTATTGGATTACAAATTGAAAGGAATCGAGGATATAATATAAAAACACCAAATAACTTTCAAGACGGAAGTTATCCTATAGATGCTATATTCATGCCTGTTCGAAACGCGAATCATAGTATTCATTCTTATGGAAATGGAAATGAAAAACAAGAGATCCTTTTTCTAGAAATATGGACAAACGGAGGTTTAACTCCTAAAGAAGCACTTCATGAAGCCTCCCGGAATTTGATTGATTTATTTATTCCCTTTCTCCAGTCGGCAGAAGAAAACTTACATTTAGAGAACAATCAATACAGGGTTTCTTTACCCTATTTAACTTTTCGCGATAGGGTTGCTAAACTAAAGAAAAAGAAAAAAGAAATAGCATGGAAATCCATTTTTATTGACCAATCAGAATTGTCTCCCAGGATCTATAATTGTCTCAAAAAGTCCAATATACATACATTATTCGACCTTTTGAATAACAGTCAAGAAGACCTTATGAAAATCGAGCATTTTCGCATAGAAGATGTAAAACGGATATTGGGCATTTTAGAAAAGAAATAGAAAAGCACTTAACAATTGATTTACCTAAAAGCAAAATAAAATCAATTTTAAATCAATTGAATTGAATTTAGTTCATTTTTTTCTTAAAAATCGAAAAAAAAAAAAGGGTTTGCACCTTTAGCACAATCTATCCATTCGGACCGGAATTGAATTGAATAGAGGTATCTAGGGAGAATTCACTTTGACTCTGAAGCGACTACTCCCTAGATACGCACATTATGATATTTTACAATGGAATCAAGTTAAAAAAGACCTAAAGTTAGGGATTTATCAATAGGTAATGTTGCTCCAATACCCAAGAACAAGGCCGCTGCGGTACCAATCAAAAAGACGGTTGTCGCTACTGGGCGGCGAAATGGATTTTGGAATTTATTAACATTTTCTAAAAAGGGTACTGTTAATAATCCCGCGGGTACTGAAACCATTAAAAGAACACCCAAAAGTTTGTTGGGTACTGTACGAAGTATTTGAAATACGGGAAAGAAATACCATTCGGGTAATATTTCCAAAGGGGTTGCAAACGGATCCGCGGGTTCACCAATCATTGATGGTTCTAGAACCGCTAAGCCTACATTACATGCAATAGTACCGAGAATTACGACTGGAAAAATATATAAAAGATCGTTGGGCCATGCGGGTTCTCCGTAATAATTATGACCCATACCTTTAGCCAACTTAGCTCTTAATACAGGATCATTCAAGTCAGGTTTTTTTGTTATTGGGATAGGTGAATTCTTATAGATCCATCCCCCCAAAGAACCGGACATGATAATTTTTCATCATCCGGCTCGAGCAAGAATCCACCGAACTAAACGGATACATATAAAAAAAAATCTATATATATATAGATTTTAGAAAAGCTATATTTAGCCATATCCACACATATATGAATAATTCTATTTCTGGATTCCATTTTACGAAGTTGCAACTATCCATTGCAAAGAATTAAGTTCTTACAGGTAAATGCTCCATACCCAAGTAGGCTTACAATATTGATCATAATCAAGAGCTTTCTGGGTTGTCTCAGCCCTTGCGATTCACCCTTATCCCCACAAAAAAATGGATCGAGTGATATTTTTTTTTCGCGTACAAAGGATTTGCTTGTTACTAATATAGTCTAGCCGCTGCTCTTCTTTAGATCCTTTGTTTCACTCCGATAGGATCATAAAACGGATCGATGCAGAAGAAATGAATGCATTTCCATACTATTAAGTAAGTAAAATAACTAAAAAAAATCGGGATTATGCCACATCACTTATTCTACTGGATTTTACTTCTACTGGATTTTACGGAGCCTATTCATGCACGGCATGCTTCGGTCTGATCATAGAAAAGATTCTCTTCAAGCGAACCCAGCCTATCCTCTCTATAGGGCGGCGGTTGGAATAAAGACACATTTTTTTGTGAATTTCAATGTAGCAGATAAAGGCATACTTCTGCACGGCCCAATCAATAGTTCAAGTCACACACTCCCATAATCCATTTTCTCTTCGGAGAATTCCCTTCAACTATTCATTCATGTCAAATAAATAATACAATATTGTGGAGTTGAGGGGAAATTTCAAAATACATGTCTTATTCTTTGTCAATAATCCATATTTGTAGCAATGAAATATTATTGTTCCTCCCCCAAGTAATAAAAAAATGATTGATTCCAAATCTCTCTATATTCTTTATAAAGGACCAGAAATACCCTGCTTACGTATCATTAGGAAATGCATTAACATAAATACGGCAGTAAGAAGAGGTAATACAAACGTGTGTAAACTATAAAAACGCGTCAAAGTGGACTGTCCCACACTAGCACTTCCACGTAATAACTCTACCAAAGGCGATCCTATTACCGGAATCGCTTCCGGTACGCCTGTTACTATTTTTACTGCCCAATACCCAATTTGGTCCCAGGGTAAAGAATAACCTGTTACACCAAAGGATGCGGTCAATACAGCCAGAACCACACCTGTAACCCAAGTCAATTCGCGAGGTTTTTTAAAACCACCAGTGAGATACACACGAAATACGTGCAGGATTATCATTAGGACCATCATACTTGCTGACCATCGATGAACTGATCGGATTAACCAACCAAAGTTAGCTTCCGTCATTATGTATTGAACAGAAGCAAAAGCCTCCGTAACGGTCGGACGGTAGTAAAAAGTCATAGCAAACCCTGTAGCGACTTGTACTAAAAAACAAGTAAGCGTAATTCCTCCTAGACAATAAAATATGTTGACATGAGGAGGAACGTATTTACTAGTTATATCATCTGCAATCGCCTGAATCTCGAGACGCTCTTCGAACCAATCGTAGACTTTATTGAGATAGGTAAACCAAGGGGACTCCCCCTCTGAGAACCGTATATGAGAATTTCATCTCGTACAGCTCAAACAAAAAAACCAAAAAACAGGTTAAAAGAGGTATGGAATACAAAATTGGAAACTTCTTAATCTTTTGATTCAATTTTCGCTAAAAATACGAAAGAGTAAAAGTAAGAAAGCTCTTTTTTTTTTTTGTTATAATTAGAATGTCAAAAAATCAAGTAGGCTCACTTGTCTTTCTGTTGATCGTTCCAGGCCTCTTGAATCTTCTATTTCCCTATTTTTTTCTTTCATCTGTTATTTTAATTTGTATGTAATGTAGCTTTCCTTTTGTTTTCTTTATTATTGATAGGAATTTTCTTGTTAAGACCCTAGGAATCAATTGAAACCTTAAATTCATACTAGAACCACGATGATTCAATAAAACCTTCAAGCTAAGTCAAGGATTCCCTGAGTAAGAACCATTGGATCATCATTTATTCAACGAGTAGAATCGATATAATGACTAAAACTAGAAAGAAAAGTTTGTTCTTTGAGCAAAATCAAAGCAGAAACGGGGATTTGAAAGAAGAAAACTCTTTCAATTGAAAACTTTTTTCTTTGGAAAAATTTGAGGAATCCGGCCACGAGGTCTGAATATTAAGTATGAATCATAGTTCAAATACTTCGTGATATATTTCATATATTCCGTGCTCCAGATACTAGAATGAATATCCGACGGGGTAAAACCATCTCTATCAAGACGACAGACCCACTCTCTGTACTCTCAATAGGATCAATTATAACAAGTCACACACTCATATTCCGGAAATACAGAAACACAAAAATTTCGCGGTCGAACTACCAAAAAAGAATAAGCTAAAATAAAAAGCCGAGGCCTAAATGCATCGTTTTTTGTATTTTTATTTAAAAGCTAGGGTTCTTATAAATCTAATTCAGTGAAATTCCGTCCAGTAAAACGGAAGAATTATAAATCTCCAAAATAATAGATAGGAATACCGCAAATAGAGCCATTGCGACACCCATCAAAGGAGTAGTTCCCCATCCAGGAGCTACTTTACCATATTCCGAATTCAATGGTTTCAATAAAGCCCCTACAGACGTCCGTCTTGGACCAGATCTAGAACTACCCTCAACAGTTTGTGCAGCCATAAATCCTATTTTGTATTCATTGAGATCTGTTGACTTTGTATACCATTCCGTTGTAAATAAACAATCTTATCGTAGATCCATTGTGGTCTTGAAATTATATAATAATGGAAACAGCAACCCTAGTCGCCATCTCTATATCTGGATTACTTGTAAGTTTTACTGGGTACGCCTTATATACTGCTTTTGGGCAACCCTCTCAACAACTAAGAGACCCGTTCGAAGAGCACGGGGACTAGTTGAAGTAATGAGCCTCCCAATGTTGGGAGGCTCATTACTTCAATTCAGATAATGAAAAATCATTTCATTTTTTAGTTGGAACTTTAGGTGGTTCGCGAAAAAAGATAGCGAAAAAAATGATCCCTAGAGTCGAGACTAAGAGGAATGTATAAACCAATGCTTCCATAAATTTGATCGCGGTTTACAATTATAGCTTCCATACCTGTTTATTGGGGATCATCTCCCCGATTAAAGAAAAAAAAATCAAAGAAAAGGCGAAAGGGCGGAGAGTGAAATCCAGACTTTTTCAGTATCCTATGTAAAATCACAAAGAGAAAATAGAGGTGAGAAGCGAAAAATAACAGAGCAATGCTGCATCAGACTACTTGTCTTCTTGTAGTTGGATCTCCAAGTTTTTGGAATGCTCCAAATTCCACTTGAGCATCCAAATCTGGGTCAATACCAGCAAAAACATCTCTGAATAAGGTTCTAGCACCATGCCAAATGTGCCCGAAGAAGAAGAGCAGAGCAAAGGAAGCATGTCCGAAAGTAAACCAACCTCTTGGACTGCTACGAAAAACACCATCGGATTTCAAAGTAGCACGATCTAATTCAAAAATTTCACCCAATTGGGCACGTCTAGCATATTTTTTCACAGTCGCAGGATCACTATAACTCACTCCGTTCAGTTCGCCACCGTAGAACTCAACGGTTACGCCTACTTGTTCGACACTATACTTCGATTCTGCCCTTCTAAAGGGAACATCGGCTCTAACAATTCCATCTCCGTCTACCAAAACAACTGGAAATGTTTCAAAAAAAGTAGGCATGCGACGTACAAAAAGTTCACGCCCTTCTTTATCTCTAAAGATAGGATGTCCTAACCACCCGACAGCTATTCCATCTCCGTTATCCATTGAACCCGCTCTGAATAATCCCCCTTTCGCTGGATTATTTCCGATGTAATCATAAAAAGTTAATTTTTCAGGAATTTTAGACCAAGCCTCTGATAAACTTTGATTTTCGGCTAGTCCAGCGCTAACTCTTCGATATATTTCTTGCTGAAAGTATCCCTGATCCCATTGATAACGGGTGGGACCAAATAATTCGATAGGAGTAGTTGCTGAACCATACCACATAGTTCCAGCAACAACAAAAGCTGCAAAAAAGACAGCAGCGATACTGCTGGAAAGAACGGTTTCAATATTGCCCATACGTAATCCTTTATATAGACGTTGGGGCGGGCGGACACTAAGATGGAATAAGCCTGCTAATATGCCCAATGTCCCTGCTGCAATATGATGAGAGGCTATTCCTCCTGGAACAAAGGGATCAAAACCTTCCACACCCCACGCGGGATTTACAGATTGTACCTTTCCAGTTAGTCCATATGGGTCGGACACCCATATTCCAGGACCATACAATCCTGTTACATGAAATGCGCCAAAGCCAAAGCAAGCCACTCCTGAGAGAAATAAATGAATTCCAAAGATCTTAGGCAAATCCAAAGAAGGTTTTCCTGTGCGTTCATCACCAAATATTTCTAGATCCCAATACACCCAATGCCAGATAGCTGCCAAGAAGCACAAGCCAGAGAACACAATATGCGCCCCGGCTACACCTTCGTAACTCCAAACCCCCGGATTCGTTATCGTCCCTCCTGTAATACTCCAACCGCCCCATGAATTGGTTATTCCTAAACGAGTCATGAAGGGTATAACGAACATACCTTGTCTCCACATTGGATCGAGAACAGGGTCGGAGGGATCAAAAACTGCTAATTCATATAGAGCCATTGAACCGGCCCAACCAGCAACCAGAGCTGTATGCATTATATGAACAGAAAGCAAACGACCGGGATCATTCAATACGACAGTATGAACACGATACCAAGGCAAACCCATGGTAATACCCCTTTATCAACAAAAAATAGACACTATGTAACTTTATTGCATTGAAAAAACTATGCTATGGACCCCCTTTTTTTTTCAGTGGATTATCTCGGAAAAAGGGTTACTATTTGTTCTATTCTTTTAGTAAAAACGGAACAATTTGGTTCATAGGAAAAAAGAGAAGCAGATCTATTCTATACTCGATAAGTACCAATACGCAATGGGGGTTTATTCCCTTTTCGAAGAGCGCATGCATCCATATTTAGTCATCATTCAAAGTACCTATTCGTAAAAATTTTCTTTGTTTTCCTTTATTTTATGAACTTATTCTATCTATGTAGAAAATATGACGATAAAGCTAATATTATTAAAATAATAAAACCATTATTACGTTTCCACATCAAAGTGAAATAGAGTACTTAATTCTTTTTTCTTTCAGTTTATGCCTATTGGTGTTCCAAAAGTTCCTTTTCGAACTCCCGGAGAGCGAAATCCAACTTGGATTGACATATAGTGCGCCCTGTCAGATATATTGGGTCATATGGGATTTCCCCATTCTCTCCCCCGATCGAGATATCCTCTCTTTCGCCCCCAAAAAAAGCGATTGAATCATCAAAAATTTGTAACGTGAAGTGCAATGAAATGCAATTAGATCCGTTTTGTGAAGAGGTATCCAGATTAATATTAGCAATTCAAATAATTTATGGTCGACTTGGCTGGACCAATAAAATTAAGTATCCAGGCTCCGTTTAGAAAAACCCAATTGGTAATATATCTATTATTAGGACTTATAGATATCATAAACAATTCTATTTCGAAAGAAATTATTAAATAGCACTGATCCCAAACAGTTAATCAATCGAATAATAAATAAAATGGATACATCGAATATTTGGCGGAAGACATAAAAGAAATGAATTGCAAAATTGAGAAAAAATGAAAAAAAAAAAAACAAAGACGTGGTATTGGGGTCATTTGTCCTATATGTGCAAATCAAAATCGGGCGGATCCTTACTCGGAGTAGAGCATAAACCTAAAAAAATGGAAGAAGCCCATTCAGGAACAAGAAAATGGCATCGTGATTTTTGGATTTGATCTCGATGAAAAAATACATCAATGAAAAGTTAGTGCGATAAAACTGTTTTTTATATTCTAATATTTTAGGAAAACCGGCCAAACGCATCGTTCTTCAAAAATGAAAGAGAAGCCCCTTCCTTCATTAGAAGGAGTCCGCTATAAAAAAAGAAAGAGGGCTGGAAGCTACACATTGATTTTTTTTTTCGCAAGTTTTAGTTTTGTTGAACCGTATGTATCAAAAGGTGCCCGTACGGCTCCTAAGGGATACAATTTTATCCGAATCAACCGACTTTATCGAGAAAGATTAATTTTTTTAGGCCAAGCGATTGATAGCAATGTTTCGAATCAACTTATCGGTCTTTTTGTATATCTCAGTTCGGAGAGTGATACCAAGGATCTGTATTTGCTTATAAACTCTCCCGGCGGATGGGTAATACCTGGAATAGCCATTTATGATACTATGCAATTTGTGCGACCAGATATACAGACAATATGCATGGGCTTAGCCGCCTCAATGGGGTCTTTTATCCTGGTCGGAGGAGCAATTACCAAACGTCTAGCATTCCCTCACGCTTGGCGCCAATGGGTTTTTTATTTAAGAGAAAAAAGAAGACTATGCCTTCGCCATATGAATTATTAATATTAAGTAATATTAGCATGGCACTTCGAATTCGATATGCAAATTTTTTATTGTTTTTCAAAATATTAGATTATGTATCGAAAGAGTAGTATGAGATAAAGGAAGGGTATTTCCGATTTTATCTTACCTATCGTAGGTCGATTTCAGCGTCACAAACTTTTTTCACACCGGCAGGTTATTAACAACATTTATGTTATGAAAGAGTACATAAAAAAAAAAAAAGAAACTTTGGGATTGCTGAATCACAGACGAAATAAATATATTAAAGCAACGGGGCCATCATAGTATTTTTGAACTCCTCCGAAAAAAAAAAAGAAGGGTGGTAATTGGATCATTTACCGATCTGGGTATAATAGATCCCACATTTTCTCTTTCTTCGATGAAAGGTAAAAAAATTCCATTGTGGAGCCGTATGCAATGTGAAAAAAATGCCCGTACGGTTGTTCAATTCTATCTTTTTCTTATTTTATTCTTTATCTCTTCGCCTTGCCTCCTCGTGCGAGATACAGGAACCTTTGATTGTGTTATATTATATGATCAGGGTAATGATCCATCAACCTGCTGCCGGTTTTTATGAGGCACAAACGTCCGAACTTATCCTGGAAGCGGAAGAACTACTGAAACTGCGCGAAATCCTTACAAGGGTTTATGTACAAAGAACAGGCAAGCCCTTATGGGCTGTATCCGAAGACATGGAAAGGGATACTTTTATGTCAGCAACAGAAGCCCAAGCTCATGGAATTGTTGATTTTGTAGCGGTTGGATAAAAAATAGCAGTGATTTCGTGCAAATATACGATTTAAGATTTTATCTTCTTACTTCTTAATTACTTAATTAAGGGTTTAATATTCTATTAATATATTGAAATCGAATAAATTCATAATCATCCGGTTAGGATCAATCTAAACCAGCCCATAATGTATAATTCAGCATGCCAACTATTAAACAACTTATTAGAAACCCAAGACAGCCAATCAGAAACGTCACGAAATCCCCCGCTCTTGGGGGATGCCCTCAGCGTCGAGGAACATGTACGAGGGTGTATGTGCGACTCGTTTAAATCATGGGCTGAGACAAAACAAAAGAAAAAACAATTTTTCCAGTATCAATGATCAGTACCGGTGAATCGGATAGAATGGAAGAACTCCATTCACTATCTAAAAAAGATGGATCTATCATATCTTTCTATTGTGTATGAAATTTATGGTTTCAATTGGTGCAAATTAAATCACCTGAATTTTCAATTTAAGATGAGAAAGAATTCCCCATTGGTAACAAATAGTTACCCATTAAGCGGGGGAAATCTTATTTAAAAAAGTAGAAATATTATGTTTAGAAGAACGGACTCACAAGGTCAGCTACCCAACCAATCTTCATAATTAAATACCGTTACTGTATAAGGTATATCTCATTATGAAAGACCCATTACTGGAAAATTCATGGGTAGAGCCAAAGAGTGGTAACTGTACAAGTTACCAATAAAATGAAGGAAAGGGCTCCGGTGTATAGAGAAGACCTCACCGTTTAAGAAGTAACCATAGAGACGATGGAACCCACAATTTCTTTAGCTATTTCTATTTTTATTTTTCCAATGCCTAGAAAAAAGGAAAAAAGCGTGGTAGGGAAGGTTATAGTAGCAAAAGCCATTGGAATTTTGATTTTATAAATTGGAAGAATCCGTTTTGTTATTAATAGACTAGGAAGGGGGAAAAGAATAACTGAAAGAAAGGAAATCAATTAGTTATTCATTAAAGTTTCATTTACTCAATGACCAGAATTAGACGAGGATATATAGCTCGAAGACGTAGAACAAAAATGCGTTTATTTGCATCAAGTTTTCGCGGGGCTCATTCAAGACTTACTCGAACAATTATTCAACAGAAAATAAGAGCTTTGGTTTCGGCGCATCGTGATAGAGATAGGAAAAAAAGGGATTTTCGTCGTTTGTGGATCACTCGAATAAATGCAGTAATTCGCGGGGCGGGGGCATCCTATATTTATAGTAGATTAATACACAATCTGTATAAGGGGCAGTTGCTTCTTAATCGTAAAATCCTTGCACAAATGGCTATATCAAATAGGAATTGTCTTTATATGATTTCCAACGAGATCATAAAATAAGGGGATTGGAAGGAATCCGACAAACTTTTTGAAATGGAATTCTCTGGAGAATGAACTCCGGGAAGGTAGAGTAGAAATTAGTATGATAAAATCTGATAATATGATAAAGTCGTCAAAATGAGCGAACACGCCCGATAAAAAAATTTATTCCTCTTACCCGATTCTTTTTTTTCTTACGACACGAATGATTCTCGGATTTTTTGAACAAAACGTCCATCTGTTTTTGAGTTCGGATTAGAATTTTGATTCAATTGAAAAGTAAGCCTATTTTTTTCTGTTCCTAAAACCAGGAGTTCTGGTGGTTGACTCCCTTCTTTCAAATTGTTTCTCATTATTAAGAAAAGGTAACGAAGATAAAATACGAGCTTGTTTTATAGCAATAGTAATTAATCGTTGTTCTTTTAAGGTTAATCTATTCACCCGTCTAGATAATATTTTTCCTTGTTCACTAATAAATCGACTAATTAAACTCATGTTTCTATAATCAATTCGATCCCCCGATTGGATCGGGGGCAAACGCCTACGAAAAGATCGCTTGGATTTAAGAAAGAGTCGCTTGGATTTATCCATAATTTGTTTATTCCTTATCCCTAAAATACTATTTCGATCAAATCAAAAAAAAAAAATTATAGAAGAAATTCATAGGATTGGGTTTGTCTATATTTATTTAGTTGTTTTTATTTCAATATATGAAATAATAGAAATATAGATCTAAATTTTTTTCATGTTCCTTGAAAGGGTGACACCCAAGCACTCGGTTCGATCTATATCTATTTCTTTATCTCCCCATGAATTGTATGTTTGAAACAATACGGACAGAATTTTCTCAATTCCAATCGACTAGGTGTATTGTGTCGATTCTTTTGAGTAATATATCTGGAAATACCCGTTGATTCCTTATTAACACCGTTTCGAACACAACCGGTACATTCCAAAATAACCCTTACTCGAACGTCTTTACCCTTGGCCATGAACCTCCTTTGGGTTTTTGATTCACCCAACGTTTCTATTTTCCGATCCGACGCAAATAAGAAGAAAGGAAAAGGGACGAAAAAATAGAAGTGGCTAACAACTCAAAATCAAATTATGAAATAAAGATTTTGTTGCAATTAATATAGTAAATAATAAGTAATACAACAATTTCGAAAGCGATTTCTAATCGCAGTACAGTATTTCATTTAAGTATCTTGTATTGCATGATACTCTTATTCTAGTCACATTTCCCTTTTGTTTTCTTTTAACTCTATTATTAATTTGATTCTTAATTTAATTGGAGCCTTAACCCGAATTTAACTGAGGTTGAATCCACTTTTTTCTTTCTCTTTACCCCCGTATTCAATCTACCTAATTCGAAAAAAAAAAGACGGGAAAGAGAGATTAGTCACAAATATTTGACTCTATCTCTAATCTTCTTCACCCCTTTCCATATCAATAACTAGAATGAAAAAAAAGGAAATGTCAACGCATCTGGGAAGAAACGATTGATTTCTATCAATAAACCCGCTAAAGACCCGAACCAGAGAGTACTTAGTACCGGTGCCACGGAAAGATATGTTTTAAAATCTCGCATTGAGAATCCTCCTTCTTTTTTTTATATTCCATATTGTAATACATTATGGTAAGAGATGTATATGTAGTTAAAGACCACTTGTATTTGTGTGTGGAATCCCCAATTCAACTTGACATGTGCAATGATTCGGTAGAGAAGATTTTCTTTTTCTTAAAGCAAAAAAACGGGTCCCTTTGCGCCTGAGAATTCCCGAGAAAAATATTAATTTATTATTATATGTTATATGATATGAGACCAAGAGGAAGAAATGGCAAGATACATTTTGCATAGAAAGGAAGGAAATGGAAATAAAATAAGGATGTGGAAAACAAGACGGGGATTTTCTACAATGATACTGTAGACCAGTTGAAAGGGATGTAGCGCAGCTTGGTAGCGCGTTTGTTTTGGGTACAAAATGTCACGGGTTCAAATCCTGTCATCCCTACCTATTATTGCTCCTCGAAGCAGTAACCAGAGATACATTTTAGAGCGATTCAATTTGGACATACATAATACATAATTTTCAATTTTATGATAGTATACATATTCAAGAAGTATTTATTGGGGTTGAATTTTTTGGGGGGGTTCTATACTATATAAAAAAAAGAATCCCCTTCTTTACAGTCTTTTCCGTTGTGGTAAGAAAGCGCTCTTAGTTCAGTTCGGTAGAACGTGGGTCTCCAAAACCCAATGTCGTAGGTTCAAATCCTACAGAGCGTGATTCTGCTCTTGTCTTGTTAGATCGAAAATTCCACTGAACTGAAATACAGCAATCTGAATTTGACCTTTGACCCCCCCCAAAAATTAAATTAAAGAAAGGAGGAGGTCCGTTAAAAAAAGAGATGTTAATTAATATTAATCAAAGGTCCAACTGATCACCACGCCTGTATTGTAAATATGCGGTTACGAATAATCCAGCCAAAGTAATAGGAATTAGACCTAAGACAATTCCAAATAGAAAAACTTCAATCATTTCAATTTAATTTATTTGAAAAGGGAAAAGGGGAGGTAATATCTATCCCGAAATATTACTATTAATTCGTATTGCTTAGGAATCTCAATTCCCAATAATTGGTAATTAACACGGTAAGGAACTACCAAATATATGGAATACCACAGAAGGATTTCTTTTTATGAATTATTCATTCAATTAATTTCAAATAAGTCCTATCTTACTCAGACCAATAAATAGAGCCGAGGTTAGAGTTAAAGCCGCTAGTAAAAAACCGAAATAACTAGTTATAGTAGGCATGGAGGAGCTAAAGGAAATCTGTTCTTTTTATACATATGTTTAGAA